GGTGGCGACTAGATCAACGTGTCATTGGTTCAAGAGAAGTTCCCGTCGAAGTTCAATATGAATCTTCGGGCACTTATCATGAGATTTATGAGCACTATCTAATAGTAGGAAGTGTAAAAAAAGAAATTGGCTGTGTATACATTCGAACCACCGTCGGTCATATTTTTTTTTATCGAGAGATAGAAGAAGCCATACAGGGATTTTGCCGGGCCTACTCATATACTATCTAAACTAAGAAATTTAGAGATATTCATACCTGTGGGAATTAAGGTCTCTCCAATTTCACTGGTATCATAATTTCTTAATTTATGCGCAAATAAAAATTTAGGAAAGGAAGTTTTCGAATCACTGACTCAGGTCCATTGTCGAATCCTACTCAGCGGAATATGGGGGTACTTATGGCAGAACGGGTCGATCTGGTCTTTCACAATAAAGTGATAGATAGAACTGCTATGAAACGACTTATTAGCAGATTAATAGATCATTTCGGAATGGCATATACATCACATATCCTGGATCAAATGAAGACTTTGGGTTTCCAGCAAGCCACTGTTACATCTATTTCATTAGGAATAGATGATCTTTTAACAATACCATCTAAGGGATGGTTAGTCCGAGACGCTGAACAACAAAGTTTTTTTTTGGAGAAACACCATCATTATGGGAATGTACATGCGGTAGAAAAATTACGTCAATCTATTGAGATATGGTATGCCACAAGCGAATATTTGAGACAAGAAATGAATCCCAATTTTCGGATGACTGATCCTTCTAATCCAGTCCATCTAATGTCCTTTTCGGGAGCTAGAGGAAATGCATCTCAAGTACATCAATTAGTAGGTATGAGAGGATTAATGTCGGATCCCCAAGGACAAATGATTGATTTACCTATTCAAAGCAATTTGCGTGAAGGACTCTCTTTGACAGAATATATAATTTCCTGCTACGGAGCCCGCAAAGGAGTAGTGGATACTGCTGTACGTACATCAGATGCTGGATATCTCACGCGTAGACTTGTTGAAGTGGTTCAACACATTATTATACGTAGAATAGATTGTGGTACTATCCAAGGTATTTCCGTGAGTCCTCGAAATGAGATGACAGAAATAATTTTTGCCCAAACACTAATTGGTCGTGTATTAGCAGACGATATATATATAGGTCTACGATGTATTGCCACTAGGAATCAAGATATTGGGATTGGGCTTATCAATCAATTCATAACTTTTCGAGCACGACCAATATATATTCGAACCCCCTTTACTTGCAGAAGCACATCTTGGATCTGTCAATTATGTTATGGTCGAAGTCCCACTCATGGTGACCTAGCCGAATTGGGAGAAGCTGTAGGTATTATTGCGGGTCAATCGATTGGGGAACCGGGGACTCAACTAACATTAAGAACTTTTCATACCGGTGGAGTATTCACAGGTGGTACTGCCGAACATGTACGAGCTCCTTCTAATGGAAAAATAAAATTTAATGAGGATTTTGTTCATCCTACGCGTACCCGTCATGGGCATCCTGCTTTTTTATGTTCTATAGATTTATATGTAATTATTGAGAATCGGAGTGTTATTCATAATGTGAATATTCCGCCAAAGAGTTTGATTTTAGTTCAAAATAATCAATATGTAGAATCAGAACAAGTGATTGCTGAGATTCGCGCGGGAACGTCCACTTTTCATTTTAAAGAGAAAGTCCGAAAACATATTTACTCTGAATCAGAGGGAGAAATGCACTGGAGTACGGGTGTCTACCATGCACCCGAATATACATATGGTAATGTTCATCTATTACCAAAAACAAGTCATTTATGGATATTAGCAGGAGGCCCGCGCGGATCCAGTATAATGTCTTTTTCGATCCACAAGGATCAAGATCAAATTAATGCTCATTCTTTTTCTGTCGAAGACAAATATATCTCTGACCTCTCAATGACTAATGATCGAGTAAGACATAAATTGTTGGATATTTCTAGTAAAAAAGATATGGAAATCATTGATTATTCAATATCTAATCGAATTATATCCAATGGTAAGTGGAATTTAATATATCCGTCTATTCTCCAAGAGAATTCAGATTTATTAGCGAAAAGGCGAAAAAATAGATTCATCATCCCATTAAAATATGATCAAGAATGGCAAAAAGAACTAATATCCTGTTTTGGTATTTCAATTGAAATACCCATAAATGGTATTTTACGTAGAAATAGTATTCTTGCTTATTTTGATGATCCACGATACAGAAGAAGCAGTTCAGGAATTACTAAATATGGGACTGCGGAGGTAGATTCAATCATAAAAAAAGAGGATTTGATTGAGTATCGAGGAACAAAAGAATTGAGTCTGAAATACCAAATGAAAGTAGATCGGTTTTTTTTCATTCCCGAAGAAGTGCATATTTTACCTGGATCCTCGTCCATAATGGTCCGGAACAATAGTATCATTAGAGTATATACACGACTTGCTTTAAATAAAAGAAGTCGAATAGGCGGATTAGTTCGAGTGGAAAGAAAAAAAAAAAGTATTGAACTGAGAATCTTTTATGGAGATATTCATTTTCCTGGAGAGACAGATAAGATATCCAGGCACTGCGGCATTTTGATACCGCCAGTAACAGGAAAAAAAAAAAATTCTAAGGAATCAAAAAAATTGAAAGATTGGATCTATGTCCAGCGGATCACACCTACCAAGAAAAAGTATTTTGTTTCGGTTCGGCCCGTAGTCACATATGAAATAGCCGACGGGATAAATTTAGCAACACTTTTTCCTCAGGATCTCTTGCGGGAAAAGAATGATGTCCAACTTCGAATTGTCAATTATATCCTTTATGAATATGGCAAGTCAATTCGAGGAATTTATAACACAAGTATTCAATTAGTTCGGACTTGCTTAGTATTAAATTGGGACCAAAAACAAAATGGTTCCAAAAAAGAGGTTTATGCCTCCTTTGTTGAGGTAAGGACAAATGATCTAATTCGTGATTTCATAAGAATTGAGTTAGTCAAGTCCACTCTTTCATATAGCGGAAAAAGATATAATATAACAGATTCGGGATTGATTCCTATTCCTAATAAGGGGCTAGATCGCGCCAATATCAATCCCTTTCATTCCAAGGCGAAGTTTCAATTACTTATCCAACAGCAAGGAACTATTGGTACGCTGTTGAATCAACATAAGGAATGCCAATCTTTGATAATTTTGTCATCATCCAACTGTTTTCGAATTAGTCCATTCAAGGGTTCGAAATATAACAATGCGATAAAAGAATTGGATCCCCTAATCCCAATTAGGTATTTGTTGGGTCCCTTAGGTACTATTGTACCTAAAATAACGAATTTTTATTTATCTTACCATTTATTAACTCATAATCAAATCTCGTTAAAGAAATATTTACTACTTAACAATTTTAAACAGACTTTTAAAGTACTTCAAGTACTTAAATATTGTTTAATGGATGAAAATAGAAGAATTTATAATCCCAATTCATGCAGTAATATAATTTTGAATCCATTCCATTTAAATTGTTGTTTTCTTCATCACGATTCTGGTGAAGAGACATCCACAATAATTTGCCTTGGGCAATTTATTTGTGAAAATGCATGTTTATTCAAATATGGGCCACACATAAAAAAATCTGGTCAAATTTTAATTGTTCATGTTGACTCCTTAGTTATAAGATCGGCTAAGCCCTATTTGGCTACCCCAGGAGCAACAGTTCATGGTCATTATGGAGAAATCCTTTATGAAGGAAAGACACTAGTTACATTTATATATGAAAAATCAAGATCTGGTGACATAACGCAGGGTCTTCCAAAAGTGGAACAGGTCTTAGAAGTGCGTTCAATTGATTCAATATCGATGAACCTCGAAAAGAGAGTCGAAAGTTGGAACGAACGTATACCAAGAATTCTTGGAATCCCCTGGGGATTCTTGATTGGAGCTGAGTTAACCATAGCCCAGAGTCGTATCTCTTTGGTTAATAAAATTCAAAAGGTTTATCGATCTCAGGGAGTACAGATCCATAATAGACATATAGAGATCATTGTACGTCAAATAACATCAAAAGTGTTGGTTTCAGAAGATGGAATGTCTAATGTTTTTTCACCCGGAGAATTAATCAGATTGTTGCGAGCGGAACGAGCGGGACGTGCTTTAGACGAAGCGATCAATTATCGGGCAATCTTATTGGGAATAACGAGGACATCCCTGAATACTCAAAGTTTCATATCCGAAGCGAGTTTTCAAGAAACCGCTCGAGTTTTAGCAAAAGCCGCTTTACGAGGTCGTATTGATTGGTTGAAAGGACTGAAAGAGAACGTTGTTCTGGGGGGGCTTATTCCTGTTGGTACTGGATTCAAAAAATTAGTACACCATTCAAGGGAAAACAAAAATATTTATTTGGAAATCAAAAGGAAAAATTTATTCGAGTTGGAAATGGGAGATATTTTGTTATACCATAGAGAATTATGTGCTCCAAACAATTTTCATGGGACATCACAACAACCATTTACGCGATTTTCCTAAGAAGAGATTCATTCTTTTTACTTTAACTATTTGGTTAGGTTGGCCCAATTATTTATATTAATTTAGTAATAAAAAAATAAGTAATTAAAAGAAATTAATGGTTTGGGCTATATATCAAGGGTCAATCCACGGTAGAAGGTTCCGTCGGAACAATTATTTATTTCAGGGTATCTTGTCGCTTAAAAAAAAAAAAAAAAGAGGAAGTGTGGGGAAATGCGGGGAAAAATGATAAAAAGATATTGGAACATCAATTTAGGAGAAATGATGGAAGCGGGAGTGCACTTTGGTCATGGTACTCGAAAATGGAATCCTAGAATGGCCCCTTACATCTCTGCAAAGCGTAAAGGTATTCATATTATAAATCTTACGAGAACTGCTCGTTTTTTATCAGAAGCCTGTGATTTAGTTTTTAATGCAGCAAGTAGTGGAAAAACCTTTTTAATCGTTGGTACCAAAAATAAAGTAGCGGATTTAGTAGCATCAGCTGCAATAGGGGCTCGGTGTCATTATGTTAATAAAAAGTGGCTCGGTGGTATGTTAACGAACTGGTCCACTACGGAAACGAGACTTAATAAGTTTAGGGACTTAAGAGCCGAACAAAAGATGGGGAAACTCAACCATCTTTCCAAAAGAGATGCAGCAATGGTGAAGAGAAAATTATCTACCTTGCAAACATATTTGGGTGGGATCAAATATATGACGGGGTTACCCGATATTGTAATCATCGTTGATCAGCAAGAAGAATATACGGCTCTTCGAGAATGTGTCATTTTAGGGATTCCTACTATTTGTTTAATTGATACAAATTGTGACCCGGATCTCGCAGATATTTCGATTCCAGCTAACGATGATGCTATAGCTTCAATTCGATTCATTCTTAACAAATTAGTATTCGCAATTTGCGAGGGTCGTTATAGCTATATAAGAAATCGTTGATTATGATTAAGAATAATAAAATTAATTAATTGTTTGGGAACTCGATCGATTTATTGGATCGGTTACTATTCTTGAACTTCAAAAAGAGATAGAGATAAAAATAGGGATATTTATATTATGTTATGTGATTTTTTAGTATCCTAAATTCAATTTGTATTAAAAGATGATTAATGTTGGTGAGTTGAGAAAGAGATGGTTGAATCAAAATAATTTTTTAAGTTCGATTTATATCAGAGGACAATATGAATGCTATACCATGTTCCATTAAAATACTCAATGGGTTATACGATATATCGGGTGTAGAAGTAGGCCAACATTTATATTGGCAAATAGGAGGTTTACAAATCCATGCCCAAGTACTTATCACTTCTTGGGTCGTAATTGCTATCTTATTAGGTTCAGTCATCATAGCAGTTCGGAATCCACAAACAATTCCGACCGACGGTCAGAATTTCTTCGAATATGTCCTTGAATTTATTCGAGACTTGAGTAAAACTCAGATTGGAGAAGAATATGGCCCTTGGGTTCCCTTTATTGGAACTATGTTCCTATTTATTTTTGTTTCTAACTGGTCAGGTGCTCTTTTACCTTGGAAAATTATACAGTTACCTCATGGGGAGTTAGCTGCGCCCACGAATGATATAAATACTACTGTTGCTTTAGCTTTACTCACGTCAGTGGCATATTTTTATGCAGGTCTTACCAAAAAAGGATTGGGGTATTTTGGGAAATACATCCAACCAACTCCAATACTTTTACCAATTAACATCCTAGAAGATTTTACAAAACCTTTATCTCTTAGTTTTCGACTTTTCGGGAATATATTGGCTGATGAATTAGTAGTTGTTGTTCTTGTTTCTTTAGTACCTTCAGTAGTTCCTATCCCCGTTATGTTTCTCGGATTATTTACAAGCGGTATTCAAGCTCTTATTTTTGCAACTTTAGCCGCGGCTTATATAGGTGAATCCATGGAGGGTCATCATTGATTAGCTTTTTAATAGTCTTTTTTCACTTACCCGAAGTCATGCATGATTCCAAATACGCACTTGGTTGGGCAACATAATACATATATATTTGTATCTATATATGTATGGATGACCTAATCTCGTAAGAGGGAAGACAGACGATATTACGGAATTGGAAAAATATGGGTTAGGGGGTCAAGTCAAACTAGATATATGTAATATCTATAAGTTTAACCCTTAGATATGAGATATGTTTCGAAGAATGATTCTAAAATCCAATTCAATATAAAATAAAATGTCAGGTGGTTTACATTATGTAAGAAACAAATGTATATGTGATATTAGATATTTATTAGTTATATAGGAATTATTCCTATGGATTATATATTATATATTTCTATATTTTATTATTTTATTCCTATTTCTTTCCCAGTATATTATTAATATCTATATTTTATATTTATATTATAATACTATTTATTATTACTATTATTGAATGTTGATTCTTTTATTTTTTTTTTTAACCACACTGCATTTCGTTTAGATGGATTACAATACAATATAAGTCTTTCTCTTTCGTCTGTAATTGTAGATTGAATGAAAAAACAGATGAACGTATGGATATAGAAAGTAAGTAAAGAACGAAGATATTGAATGAAAGAATGGTTCGAAACTAAGAAATGCAATAAGTAGAACTATATGCATATGAGTTTACAAAGATTTGATTATGAGTAGAAACTAAAAAAAAAGAGATATCGAAGTCATTCTGACGATTCACTAATATTATAATTTCAATTCAGAGTTTTTAATTACTTTGACCCGATAGATCGTAGTGATAAAATAAGTAATAATGCATTGGTTGATTGTATCATTAACCATTTATTTTTTTTGTACGAGGAACTTACTATGAATCCACTGATTTCTGCCGCTTCCGTTATTGCTGCTGGATTGGCCGTAGGGCTTGCTTCCATTGGACCTGGAGTTGGCCAAGGTACTGCTGCGGGCCAAGCTGTAGAAGGTATTGCGAGACAACCAGAAGCGGAAGGTAAAATACGAGGTACTTTATTGCTTAGTCTAGCTTTTATGGAAGCTTTAACAATTTACGGATTGGTCGTGGCATTAGCACTTTTATTTGCAAATCCTTTTGTTTAATTTAATCCTAAAATTAGAAATGTGAAAACGTACGTTATGCACTTTTTTCTTAGTCTTAGTTTATTTTATTAACTTGGACTTGCCGTTTGCTTCTTCTAATTATATCAACACTTTAATCCTAACAATTACTTATGAGACAATACCCCGGGAAGGGTTTATTTGAGGATGAGGAATTCACGGATCCGATCGCTTTCTTCCTTCCCATTCCCACCCTTAGTACAAGGGAAACCCCTTACTAAGAAACGTTTCAACAAACGAAATATTTCGCAATTGGTGTGAGGCCTAAGACCTAACCTAATAAGTATCTTAATCTTTTTATGGAGAACTTAAAAAAATAATAAATTTTCAAGTTCTAAATTACTATTATAAATTACTAGATGATTTAATCTATTCCCATAAAAAATAAATTAATAAAAAGAAATCGATCAGGGCGAGGCGAGTGAGGTGATACAAAAAGAACTATGTTCTTTGGTAGTCTTATCTATAAAGAAAGAGGAGAGTATATGAAAAATATAACCTATTTTTTCGTTTCCTTGGGCTATTGGCCATCTGCCGGAAGTTTCGGATTTAATACCGATATTTTAGCAACAAATCCAATAAATCTAAGTGTGGTGCTTGGTGTATTGATTTTTTTTGGAAAGGGAGTGTGTGCGAGTTGTATATTTCAAGAATAGGTTGCATCCAACCAACTGCACGTTATTATGATTCTTTTTTTTTTTATTAGGATAAGAAATAGGAAAGAAAGGTGCACGATCTCGACGAATTACTTATGAATAAATTAATAAATCATATGTAAGAACCATAGCATTTCGTGATTCATTGGTAAATCTTGATTCTCTATCGACCAATAATGTGAGACCATTAACATGGTTAAAGCTAAACTGTTTGAAGTTCAGGCACAACATGGTACTCTTTCTAACACTACATTAGTAGCAAAATGGTTTCAAAATAAATAGTTGATAATTCATCCGATATAGAACACTCATATTGATAAAATAATTTGAAACCTTTTATTAGAAAAAGGGGCGCTTTGCCCTTTTTACCCAATGCCGAATCGATGACCTATGTATAAAAAGAGGCATTTTTGGATTTAATGAAGATTTTAATAAAAAGGGAAATACAAAATAAAATATAATAATTTTTATTTAATAAAAAACAAATAAATAAACAACTTTGCTGACAATTATGGATTTTTGTCTGGTCGGAAGAGCCCTCCTAATATTCTGTATATCAGTTTCAATATCTTTGAATACGAACAGAAAAGAGAGAGGGTAGGCTCATTATAGTAAAAGATATGGGTGGGAATGCCCATAAAATAAATAATTGAATTGATTGAGCGTGAGAGCCAAATGAATCGAAAGATTCATGTTTGGTTCGGGAAGAGATCATGGGAGTTGGGAAATTAATGGTAAGATAATCTACTTTCATTAAATGATTTATTAGATAATCGAAAACAGAGGATCTTGAGTACTATTCGTAATTCTGAAGAATTACGTAAAGGGACCATTGAGCAGCTTGAAAGAGCCCGGGCTCGCTTACGTAAAGTGGAAATTGAAGCGGATGAGTATCGAATGAATGGATACTCTGATATAGAGCGGGAAAAAGTCAATTTAATTAAGGCTACTAGTGAGAGTTTGGAACGATTAGAAAATTACAAAAATGAAACCCTTCATTTTGAACAACAAAGAGCGATTAATCAGGTTCGACAACGAGTTTTCCAACAAGCCTTACAAAGAGCTCTAGGAACTCTTAATAGTTGTTTGAATAACGAGTTACATTTACTTACCATAAGTGCCAATATTAACACCCTCGGGGCCATGGAAAAAATAACGGATTAGCCTTTCGACTTTTACTTTAGTTTAGAGTTTAGGCATTATTTTTTTTCCTTTGCTTCCGAAAAAGAATAAAAAGATACTAATGGCAACCCTTCGAGCCGACGAAATTAGTAATATTATCCGTGAACGTATTGAACAATATAATAGAGAAGTAAAGATTGTAAATACCGGTACCGTACTTCAAGTAGGCGATGGCATTGCTCGTGTTCATGGTCTTGATGAAGTAATGGCAGGTGAATTAGTAGAATTTGAAGAAGGTACAATAGGTATTGCTCTGAATTTGGAATCAAATAATGTTGGTGTTGTATTAATGGGCGATGGTTTGATGATCCAAGAGGGAAGTTCTGTAAAAGCAACAGGAAGAATTGCTCAGATACCTGTGAGTGAGGCTTATTTAGGTCGTGTTATAAATGCTCTGGCTAAACCTATTGATGGGAGAGGTGAAATTTCAGCTTCTGAATCTCGGTTAATTGAATCTCCTGCCCCAGGTATTATTTCAAGACGTTCCGTATATGAGCCTCTTCAAACAGGGCTTATTGCCATTGATGCGATGATCCCTATAGGGCGTGGTCAGCGAGAATTA